ACTTTTTCTCGTTCTATCTCAGAGTATCCATTCGTTCGATACTCATCTGCTTCGATTTCGACTTTCCGTAATCGAACCCGAGCTCTTTCGAGCTGTTCAATGGCTCCTCTACGTAATTCTTCTGAATTTCGAATAGTACTCAAGATCCTCTGTTTTCGCTTATCTAATAAATCATTTAATGAAAGTAGATTATTTTTCCATTCATTTCACAGCTATCATATCTCTTCCCGAACCAAACATGAATCTTTCGATTCATTTGGCTCTCACGCTCAATTGTTTCTTTTATCTTTTCTTTGATTGATGGGCATTCCCATATCTTTGAATGGAATGAGCCTATCCTCTCTTTTCTGTTCGTATTCAAAGATATCGAAACTGATCTCATAATCTTAGGAGGACTCTTCAGACCAGACAAAAAATAAAAAATTGTCAGCAAAGTTGTTTCTTTATTTGATAAATTAGATCAAATTTCTAATAGAATAGAAATAGAATAGAATTCTGAACTTCATTACTTCATTCTCATTATTATTAGAATGAGATTTCGATTTTTTTCATCCAAAAAATTCTCTTTTTTATACAAATACATTTTATACAAATACAATACATAGGTCGTCGATTCGGCAGTGGATAAAAAAGGGGGAAGATACCCATCTTTCCAGTTAATGGTTTAAATAATTTTATCCATATGAGTGTTCTACATCGGATAAATTCCCAATTATTCCTTTTTTCTTTTTATCATTTTTAAACCATTTCGGTACTTACGTAGCGGTAGAAAGAGTACCATGCTATGCTGTGCCTGGACTTCAAACAATTTATCTTTAACCATGTAAAAGACCTCAACATTATTGGTTGATAGAGAATCAAAGTTCATTTACCAATTAGTCACGAAATGCTATAGTTCTTACATATGATTTCTGAATGAAATCCAATTCCGAAGTAATTCGTCGAGATTGTGCACCCTTTGTTCCTATTTCTGCTATAAATAATAATACATAAATATAAAGAAAGTGCAGCCGGTGAAATCCAACCTATTCTTGAAATACACAACTCGCACACACTCCCTTTCCAAAAAAAATCAATACACCCAGCACTACGCTTAGATTTATTGGATTTGTTGCTAAAATATCGGTATTAAACTCGAAACTCCCAGCGGATGGCCAGTGCCCCGCGGAAACAAACGAATCGGTTATATTTTTCATATGCTTTCCCCTTATAGATAGGACTAACAAAGAACAGAGTTCTTTTTGTATCACTCCGCTTATTATTCTTAATGGAATTTGAGAATTCTCCAATTTCTTAGTTATGGTTATGTTTTTCTTCTTATTTTTTTTTTTTACATTTTTATTCTACGATGAAATGAAACATTAAACAAAAGGATTTGCAAATAAAAGAGCTAATGCCACGACCAGTCCATAAATTGTTAAAGCTTCCATAAAAGCCAGACTAAGCAATAAAGTACCTCGTATTTTACCCTCTGCTTCTGGTTGTCTCGCAATACCTTCTACAGCTTGGCCCGCAGCAGTACCTTGACCAACCCCAGGTCCGATAGAAGCAAGCCCTACAGCCAATCCAGCAGCAATAACGGAAGCAGCAGAAATAAGTGGATTCATGGTAAGTTCCTCGCACCAAAAAGAGAAATGGTTAATGATACAACCAACCAATGAATTAGTACTTAATCTACTTCTTTTTCTACTTCTACTTTTACTATTTACTTTACTACACTTATTTTTTCTTTTTTGATCTTTATCACTAAAATCTATCGGGTCGAAGTAGCTAAAAACTCCAAATGGAATTCAGAATATTACTGAATTTTCAGAACTACTTCAATATGCCGTTTTTCCTTTCTAACTTATGTAAATAGATATGTATACGGTTTTAGTCATTGCGTTTACTTGTTTATAAGCTATTCTATTCTTTCTCTTTCATTCAATTCACAATCACAGACAAAATAGAAAAAGGACTTATATGGGAATCTATCTAAATGCAGTGGGCTAGAAAAAAAGAGATAGGGGTAATTACTATCTAACTAGTAAATAACATATACTTTTATTCTTCCATAACGTAAATCACCTGCACTTTTTATTCTATGAAATTGTATTCTGTAACCATTCTTCGAAACATACACAAGGATTGATACTCATAGGCATTACATATACATATATGTAGTAGGATCCCCAACCCTTCTTTCTCTTCCAAATTCTGCAATATCATCTATCTTTCTTCATATATACATACATGTAGCTATTTGCATTTTCTTCTCCAACCCAGTGGATTATATTGAACCCCCCGCATTGCTTAAATTGGGATAAGCTTCAAAAAAGACTATTTCGAAAGTTAGTCAATGATGACCCTCCATGGATTCACCTATATAAGCCGCAGCCAGAGTTGCAAAAATAAGAGCTTGAATACCACTTGTAAATAATCCAAGAAACATGACAGGTATAGGAACTACTGAAGGCACTAAAGAAACAAGAACAACAACCACTAATTCATCAGCCAATATATTCCCGAAAAGTCGAAAACTAAGAGATAAAGGTTTTGTGAAATCTTCTAAAATATTAATTGGTAAAAGTATTGGAGTTGGTTGAATGTATTTCCCGAAATATCCCAATCCTTTTTTGCTAAGACCCGCATAGAAATATGCCACTGACGTGGGTAAAGCTAAAGCAACAGTAGTATTTATATCATTCGTGGGCGCAGCTAACTCCCCATGAGATAACTTTATGATTTTCCAAGGTAAAAGAGCACCTGACCAGTTAGAAACAAAAATAAATAGGAACATCGTTCCAATAAATGGAACCCAAGGACCATACTCCTCTCCAATCTGAGTTTTGCTCAAGTCTTGAATAAATTCAAGGACATATTCGAAGAAATTCTGACCGTCGGTCGGAATGGTTTGTGGATTCCGAACAGCTATGATGACTGAACCTAATAAGATAGCAATTACAACCCAAGAAGTGATAAGTACTTGGGCATGAATTTGTAAACCTCCTATTTGCCAATATAAATGTTGGCCTACTTCTACACCTGATATATCGTATAACCCTTTAAGTGTTTTAATGGAACATGGTATAACATTCATATTGTCCTCTAACAGAAATCGAACTTCAAAAAAGTAATTATTTTGATTCAACCATCTCTTTCTCAATTCATCTATGTTCATTCATGAATTGAAGTTATGAATCGTATATTTCGGATACCGAGAAATCACATAAAAAAAATACCAATCATTTTATCTTTTCAATATTATTCAATATTCAAAACATAGTTCAAACTCCAAAAGATGCAAACCAAAATAGTAACAATCAAAGAGAGTTCACCAAAAACAAACTAATCTTCTTCTTCTTAATGATAAGATTAATGATAAGATAATCAACCATTTTTTATATAACTGGAACGGCCCTCACAAATTGCAGATACTAATTTGGTAAGAATCAACCGAATCGAAGCTATAGCATCATCGTTGGCCGGAATAGAAAGATCTGCAAGATCTGGGTCACAATTTGTATCGATTAAACAAATCGTCGGAATACCCAAAATGACACATTCTCGAAGAACCGTATATTCTTCTTGCTGATCAACGATAATTACAATATCTGGCAATCCCGTCATATATTTGATCCCACCCAGATATGTTTGCAAGGTAGATAACTTTCTCTTCAACATTGCTGCATCTCCTTTGGGGAGACGATTGAGTTTCCCCATCTTTTGTTCTGCTCTTAAGTCCCGGAACTTCTGAAGTCTTGTTTCTGTAGTAGACCAATTCGTTAACATACCACCAAGCCATTTTTTATTAACATAATGACATCGAGCCCTTATTGCTGCTGATGCTACTAAATCCGCTGCTTTCTTTTTGGTGCCAACAATTAATAATTTTTTTCCCCTGCTTGCTGCATCAAAAACTAAATCGCAGGCTTCTGATAAAAAACGAGCAGTTATAGTAAGATTTGTAATATGAATACCTTTACGCTTTGCAGAGATGTAAGGAGCCATTCTAGGATTCCATTTATTAGTACCATGACCAAAATGAACTCCTGCTTCCATCATTTCTTCCAAATTGATGTTCCAATATCGTCTTCCCATTTTCCCACACTTTCTCTTTTTCTTTTTTTTTTTTCAAAGAGATTCAGTACCCTGTGAAATAAATAATTGTTCCGACGGAACCTTCTACCAGGATTGACCATTGATCTACGACCCAAACCATGAATTTCATTATTGATTATTTTTTATTTCATTGATTACGAAATCCATAATCGGACCAGAGAGTTAAAGTAAAAAGAATGAACCTCTTGTTAGGAATTAGTAAATCCCATTACGTAAATGATTGGTTTGATGTCTCATGGAAAGTGTTTGGGGCACAAGAACAAAATAATTCTCTATGGTGTAACAAAATATCTCTCATTTCCAACTCGAATAGATTCTTCCTTTTGATTTTCAAATGAATGTTTTTGTCTTGCTTTGAACGATGTACTAATTTTTTGAATCCGGTACCAACCGGTATAATCCCCCCCAGAACAACGTTCTCTTTCAGGCCTTTCAACCAATCAATACGACCTCGTAGAGCAGCTTTTGCTAAAACTCGAGCAGTTTCTTGAAAACTCGCTTCGGATATGAAACTTTGAGTATTCAGAGATGATTTCGTTATTCCCAATAAGATTGCCCGATAACAGATCGCTTCGTCCAAAACGCGCCCTGCTCGCTCTGCTCGCAACAATCCAATGAATTCCCCAGGTAAAAAAACATTAGACATTCCATCTTCTGAAACCAAAACTCTTGATGTTACTTGACGTACAATAATCTCTATATGTCTATTATGGATCTGTACCCCCTGGGATCTATAAACCTTTTGGATCTTATTAACCAAAGAGATACGACTTTGGGCTATGGTTAGTTCAGCTCCAATCAAGAATCCCCAGGGGATCCCAAGAATCCTTCGGATACGTTCGTCCCAACCTTCAACTCTTCTTTCGAGGTTCATCGATATTGAATCAATTGAACGAACTTCTAAGATTTGTTCCACTTTTGGAAGACCTTGCGTTATGTCACCAGATCTCGATTTTTCATATATAAATGTAATTAATGTATCTCCTTCATAAAAGGTTTCCCCATAATGGCCATGAACAGTTGCTCCTGGAGTGACCAAATGGGGCTTAGCTGATCTTATAACTAAAGAGTCAACATGAACAATTAAAATTTGACCAGATTTTTTTATGCGTGATCCGTATTTAAATAGACATACATTTTCACAAAGGAATTGTCCAAGGCTAATTATTGTCCATGCCTCTTCACAAGAATCATGATGGAGAAAACACCAATTCAAATGGAATGAATTCCAAATGATGTTACTGCATGGATCGGGATTATAAATCCTACTATTTTCATCTAGGAAACAGTATTGAAATGGAAGTACTTGAAGCACTTGGAAAGTCTGTTGAAAATTTTCAAGTAAAAAATCTTTCTTTAAAAAGACTTGATTATAAGTTCTTAAATAGTAAGATGAACAAAAATTTACTATTTTAGGCACAATAGTACCTAAAGGACCCAACAAATACCTAATTGGAGTCATGGGATCCGATTCTTTTGTCGCATTATTATATCTCGAAGTATTTAAGGGGCCAATTCGAGAACAATTGGATGATGACAAAATTAGGAAAGATTGGCATTCCTTATTTCGATTCAACAACGTACCAAGAGTTCCCTGATGTTGGGGAAATGATTGAATCTTCACCTTGGAATCAAAAGGATTGATATCGGTACGATCTAATCCATTATTGGAAATAAATCCTGAACCTGCCATATCATACCTTTTTACGGTATACGAAATAGTGGACTTTACTAACTCAATTCGGATGAAATCACGAAGCAGATCATTTGCCCTTATTTCAACAAAAGAAGCATGAACCTCTTCTTCTATAGAACTCTTTTTTTCTTGGTCCCAAGTCAATACTAAGCAAGCCCGAACTAATTGAATACTTGTGTGAGAAATTCCTCGAATTGACTTGCCATTTCCATAAAGTATATAATTGACAATTCGAAGTTGGACATTATCCTTTTCCTGCAAGAGATCCTGAGAGAAAAGTGTTGCTAAATTTATCCCATCAGCTATTTCATATGTGACTACGGGCCGAACCAAAACAAAATACTTTTTTTTGGTAGGTGTAATCCGTTGGACATAGATCCAATTTTTCAATTTTTTTGATCCTTTAGAATCTTTTTTTTCCATTCCTGGTGGTATCAAAATGCCACTGTGCCTAGATATTTTATCCACCTCTCCAGAAAAATGAATATCTCCAGAAAAGATTTTCAGTTCCATACTTTTTTTTTTTCTCTCCACTCGGACTAATCCACCTACTCGACTTCTTATATTTATATTTAAAGCAAGTCGTGTATCTACTCCAACGATACTATTGTTCCGGACCATTATGGGCGAAGATCCGGGTAAGATATGCACTTCCTCGGGAATGAAAAAAAATCGATCTACTTTCATTTGCATTTGGTATTTCGAACTAAATTCTTTTGCTCCTCGATACTCAATCAAATCCTCTTTTTTTACGATTGAATCTACTTCGACAATCCCATATTTAGTAATTCCCGAACTGCTTCTTCTGTATCGCGGATCATCAAAATAAGCAAGAATACTATTTCTACGTAAAATACCATTTATAGGTATTTTAATCGAAATACCAAAACAGGGTATTAGTTTCTTTTCTTGTTCTTTATCGTATTGTAAGGGAATCACAAATCTATTTCTTCGCTTTTTCGCCAAGGAATTTTCTTGACGAATAGAAGTAGAAGGCTCTATGAGATTCCAATGACCCTTGGATATGATTCGATAAGGTTTTGAATAGTCAAGAATTTCCCTATCTTTTTTACCAAAAGTCTCCAACAATTTATGTCTTACTTGATCATTAGTCAGTGAGAGATCAAAGATATATCTTTCTTCGAGAGAAAAAGAATTAGCATTCATTTGATCTTGATCCTTGTGAAGTGAAAAAGACACTATATTGGATCTGCATAGACCTCCTGCTAATATCCATAAATGACTTGTTTTTGGTAATAGATGAACATTACTATATGGATATTCGGGCGCATGATAGCCATCAGTACTCCAGTGCATTTCTCCTTCTGACTCAGAATAAATATGTTTTCTAACCCTCTCTTTAAAATGAAAAGTGGACGTTCCGGCACGAATCTCGGCAATCACTTGTTCTGATTCTACATATTGATCATTTTGAACTAAAATCAAACTTTTTGTTGGAATTTTCACATTATGTAGAATATCTCGACTCTCAATAGTTACATACAAGTCTATAAAACATAGAAAAGCAGGATGCCCATGACGGGTACGTGTGGGATGAACCAAATCCTCATCAAATTTTATTTTTCCATTAGAGGGAGCTCGTACATGTTCGGCAGTACCACCTGTGAATACTCCGCCGGTATGAAAAGTTCTTAATGTTAGTTGAGTCCCCGGTTCCCCAATTGATTGACCCGCAATAATGC